TTTTATAAATGAATTAATGAATTCCAAATTTTGGAACAATGAATAAACAGACCCATATAAAACATATGCTATTAATAATCCAAAAATAGCTATACTTACCGAAAAAATTGCATTTGTAAAAAATTCATACCAATCCACGGAATAACTCGCATTGGGATGTAAAAGATTTGTCGATGGAGTTAACCATTTTGATAATATATCAAAATATATTATTCCATAATCAAAATGAATTCCTATTGTTCCAACAAACAAAGTAAATAGTACCAAAACAAACAGAGGGAATAGCATAGTATTGTCCGATTCGTGAGGATACATAGAAGTATAAGTGTACTTTTTTTCGAAAGAATACGGTCTTATTTTTTTTAGATTACTAGATATTTTATATCTATCCTTTGAAAAAAAGAAGACCATATTTTCTATTTTTGATAAAAGAAAATTTCTATCAACTTTTTTTGGAACTTCTTTTCCCCATAAAGATATTGAATGGAACGAGCTATTATTGGTACTACTGTAATTTTTACAATTTATGCGCAAATGCCCATCAAAAGTAAGTAAATACACGCGAAACATATAAAATGCAGTTAATCCTGCTGTGAAACAAGCTATTATTGCAAAAATTGGTGAATACAACCAACTCTCATTAAGAATTTCATCTTTGGACCAAAAACAAGCAAGAGGTGGAATACCACAAATAGAAAGTGTACCTAATAAAAAAGTAGTTCTTGTAATTGGAACATATCTTTTTAAACCGCCCATCAGAATCATATTCTGACTTTTATCTGGTGAATATCCAACAACAGGTTCCATTGAATGGATAATGGCTCCGGATCCCAAAAATAATAAAGCTTTAGAATAGGCGTGAGTAAACAAATGGAATAAAGCAGCTCGATAAGAACCTAAACCTAGAGCTAACATAATATAACCCAATTGAGACATTGTAGAATAAGCTAAACTTCTTTTTATATCTGTTTGAGCAAGAGCCAAAGTAGCTCCTAATAGTACTGTTATTACACCTATTAAAGAAATAATATTCATTATGTAAGGTATGGATATGAAAAGAGGAAGAAGTCGAGCTACAAGAAAAATTCCCGCTGCTACCATGGTAGCAGCGTGTATAAGAGCCGAGATAGGAGTAGGTCCTTCCATTGCATCAGGTAACCATACATGAAGGGGGAATTGCGCGGATTTAGCAACTGCACCGAGGAATAATAAAAAGGCACACAAAGTAGCAAATGAAGAACTGACCCCATTATTGTGTATCAAGTTGTTAGTTATTTCGAACAAATCCCGAAATTCAAAACTACCAGTTATCCAATAAAAACCTAAGATTCCTAATAATAAACCAAAATCCCCTACACGATTAGTTACAAAAGCTTTTTGACAAGCACTTGCTGCAGTCGGTCGTGTGAACCAAAATCCTATTAATAAATAAGAACACATTCCCACTAGTTCCCAAAAAACATAAATTTTTATCAAATTTGAACTGGTAACTAATCCCAACATAGAAGCATTGAAAAAACTCATATAAGCAAAAAATCTTAAATATCCTTGATCATGGGACATATAATTGTCACTATAAATAAGAACCATAATTCCAACAGTAGTAATTAGTATTGACATAATCGAACTAAGTGGATCGATTAAATATCCGAACTCTAAGGAAAAATCATTATTGATGGTCCAAGACCATAGATATTGATAGATGGAACTTCCATTTATTTCTTGAATAGATAAATTGGCTGAAAATACCATAGCTATACTTAAGAAAAAAATACTAGGAAAAGCCCATATACGACGAATATTTTTTGTTGCTGTCGGAATAAGTAGAAGCCCGAATCCTATTGACATAGTAACTGGAAGTGGAAGAAAAGTTATTATCCATGCATATTGATATGTATGTTCCATAATAAAAAATGAAATTTTTAATCATTCTACTAAAACTGGAATAATACAATATTCCATCCTGGTAATTTATAGGCATATTATATAATATAGTATATTAAGGAAAAATGGTTATACCAAAAGGAATACTTAATTCGAATATAGATAGTACGATCCGTACTTTAAATTTAAATTAAAAAAAAATAAATAAGATTATTGTTATCAGGTAATCAAATATCTTAGTTAACAGATTAACTACTAATTCGAATTGTAATTTCAATTATGGGTATGGCACTCTTACCTTAATCAATTAATATTAATAAAAAACAATTTCCTTCCTTTCTTGTACTTGTATTTTTTTTCTTAGCTATACCTTAGCTATACTATATATGTCATAGGGTATGTATACATATGCGTAATTACTATGATCCATATTATAATTATATATATATATATATCATATATATATGAGCATATATATATAAATAATTTAATCATATATATAATTAAATTATTTATATTTTAAATATATTAATGTGTATGTTTCCATTTTTTAATTTTAATTTTATTATATGTTTATGTTTTCATAGGTTTTTTTAATGTGTTTGAAAAATTAAATGTTTTTTTACTATTTTACTACGGAATAAATATAGATAACGGCTAAAAGGAACAATTCATTTTGAACAATACATGTCTTTCACATACAATGATAAAAATAAGTAACCCTTTTTTTTTGAATGGCAGTCCCCAAAAAACGTACTTCTATGTCAAAAAAACGTATTCGTAAAAATATTTGGAATAAAAAAGGAAATTTAGCTGCAGTAAAGGCTTTTTCTTTAGCAAAATCGATTTCTACCGGACGTTCAAAAAGTTTTTTTGTACAACAAACAAATAATAAAGTCGTGGAATAATCGGAATTGACATACCCCGAAAAACGTCAAGTATTTTAAAATAAATGATTAACATTAATTAGTGTATTGAACTCCTCAATATCAAATCAGTTGGAACTAGTTGCTGTGGTATATAAATATCGTATGTGGATGTGATATGTAGAATAAGGGTATGTATATTGGGTTTGGGGTTTTTTTGTATCTACTTTTCACAATAGAAAAAAATTTCTATTGTGAAAAGTAGAGTATGATCGTGATATAAATGAAAATTTTGTTGTTTTATTTGTTATATGGTTAACTAAAAACCTAATTAATTTGGTAAATCTTACCATTATTATATAATTATTATATTTCATTATATAATTATATATATTATTATATAATAATGAAAGATATTAATACTCTACTTTGATAATAATAAAATATTATCTAAATCGTTAGACAATGATAAATTCTTATGATTAAGTAATCAAATTGTTATACATAGAAAATCCTAGTTATTTAATTTTCTTCATTAAATAATACATTTTATTTTTTTCGTTTTGTTTGAATCTATAAAATAACATTGGATAAATAAAAACGAATCCAAAAAAATAAAAGGAACAATTCCCGGTTCTATAGTTCAGTCTAAAACTATGGAGTTTTAACTGCTTTTTTGAAAACTTAGTTTTTAGTATACCAAAGTTCATTATTAAAACCGAACTTACAACAATACGATACTAACTAAAGATTATTTTATTGTTTATTTAATAATAATAAAGATTCAAATTATCATATAAATTTCAACGAATAAAGATTCATAGATTCTAATGTTTTGTTTTATAAACTATATTGAATCCTTGAATCTCGACGATTCAACATAAATTGACTATTATTATTTCAAGTAAGCCGCCATGGTGAAATTGGTAGACACGCTGCTCTTAGGAAGCAGTGCTAGAGCATCTCGGTTCGAGTCCGAGTGGCGGCATCCTATCCTATCAAAAAAATCTTCTAAAATAGACACAACGGATCCTATACAATGGCTCCTATAATGTATTCAATTCTCGATTTCAATTCCCTTATGGAACTCTTTTTTATGATATTTACAATTTTAGAACATATATTGACTCATATCTCTTTTTCGATAATTTCAATTGTTATTACGATTTATTTGATGACCTTTTTTGTCCACGAAAGCGTAGGATTGCCTGATTCATCAGAAAAAGGAATGATAGCTACTTTTTTATCTATAACGGGATTATTGGTTTCTCGTTGGATTTCTTCGGGACATTTTCCCTTAAGTAATTTATACGAGTCATTAATTTTCCTTTCGTGTAGTTTATCCATTATTCATACCATTTACAAGATGGGGAATCATAAAAATGATTTAAACACAATAACTGCATCAAGTACCATTTTCACACAAGGCTTTGCCACGTCGGGTCTTTTAACTGAAATGCACCAATCCGTAATATTAGTACCTGCTCTACAATCTCAGTGGTTAATGATGCACGTAAGTATGATGTTATTAAGCTATGCCGCTCTTTTATGTGGATCATTATTCTCAGTGGCTCTTCTAGTGATTACATTTCGAAAAAACATCAATATTTTTTGTAATGGTAAAGTAAAAAATTTATTAATTAAGAAATTTATCTTTGGTAAGATTAACTATTGGAATGAAAAAAGAAGTGTTTATAAAAACACTTCTTTTCTTTCATTTCGAAATTATTATAAATATCAATTAACTCAACGTTTGGATTATTTGAGTTATCGTGTCATTAGTTTAGGGTTTACCTTTTTAACCATAGGAATTCTTTGTGGAGCAGTATGGGCTAATGAAGCATGGGGATCGTATTGGAGTTGGGACCCCAAGGAAACTTGGGCATTTATTACTTGGATCATATTCGCAATTTATTTACATACTAGAACTAGTACAAATCAAAGTTTGCAGAGTACAAATTCGGCACTTGTGGCTTCTATGGGATTCCTTATAATTTGGATATGCTATTTTGGAATCAATCTATTAGGGATAGGTCTACATAGTTATGGTTCATTCACATTAACATCTAAAATACTAAATAATTGAATAAACTACATAAAATAATGAGTACATATAAGAACAAAACATCATCCCATACCCATATTTATATTTTATATATAAATATATAGTGAAAGTTCTTTCTTTGTGCGAGTTTTTTTAGAACCCTTTGAACCATTCCTGGTTCAAAGGGTTCTAAAAAAACTCGAAATGTATCTGATTAAAATTGAGATTTTTAATTCATTTAATTCTTTTGCATTGTTCGGCGTTTAAAAGCGGAAAATAAAAAGACAAAAAAATTCGATTTCCGTATTTTTAATGAAAGACTATCGATAAAAATAATTAGATAGTATAGCTTGTACCCTATCAACTGATAACGAGAGAATGAAATCGGGATAAATACCAGTCCCTAGTATGGGTAAAAAGATACATATTGAAACAAATAGTTCTCGTGGTCCAGAATCCAAAAAATTAGAATTTGTAACATGAAATAACTTGTATCCATAGAACATCTGACGTAACATAGATAATAAATAAATAGGAGTTAATATCATTCCTATTGCCATTACAAAAGTAATTAGTATTTTTGACATTAAAAGAAATCTTTTACTAGTAATTATTCCAAAAAAAACTAATGATTCTGCAACAAAACCACTCATTCCCGGCAATGCAAGAGAAGCCATTGAAAAACTACTGAACATGGTAAAAAGTTTTGGCATTGGGATCGATACCCCCCCCATTTCGTCGAGATAAACAAGACCCATTCTATCACAAGTCGTTCCCGTCAAGAAAAAAAGTGCAGCACCAATAAATCCATGAGAGAGTATTTGTAAAATAGCACCATTGAGCCCGATTCCGGTTATGGAACCAATTCCTATAATTGTAAAACCCATGTGAGATACAGAAGAATAGGCTATTCTCTTTTTCAAATTCCGTTGACCGAGAGAGGTCGAAGCTGCATAGATTATTTGAATAGTTCCTATTATTACCAACCAGGGAGAAAATATGGAATGAGCGTGGGATAATAATTCCATATTGATTCGAATAAGTCCATATGCTCCCATTTTTAATAAGATTCCAGCTAGAAGCATACATGTACTGTAATGTGCTTCTCCATGGGTATCGGGTAACCAAGTATGTAGAGGTATAATCGGCAATTTGACGGCATAAGCAATAAGGAATCCAAAATATAATATTATTTCCAATGCCACAGGATATGATTGATTAGCTAATTTTCCAAAATCTAATGTAGGTTCATTAGAACCATATAAACCCATACCCAAAACCCCTATTAAAAGAAAAATGGAGCCCCCCGCCGTGTACAAAATAAACTTTGTCGCCGAGTAGAGACGGTTCTTTCCTCCCCACATGGATAAAAGTAAATAAACAGGAATTAATTCTAACTCCCACATCATGAAAAAAAGTAAAAGGTCTCGAGAAGAAAATGGTCCTATTTGACCGCTGTACATTGCTAGCATGAGAAAATAGAACAATTGTGAATTTTTAGTAACTGGCCAAGCTGCTAAAGTAGCTAAACTGGTGATAAATCCTGTCAGTAAAATGGGTCCTATGGAAAGTCCATCGATTCCCAGTCTCCAGTGAAAATCAAAAATATCTATCCATTTAAAATCTTCTTCCAATTGGATTAATGGATCGTCCAATTGGAAATGATGACAGAAAACGTGGGTCATTAAAAGGAGTTCTAACAAGCAAATACCTATAGCATACCACCTGAACATTTTATTTCCTCTATAAGGAAGAAAAAAAATGCAAGAGCCGACGGATATCGGCAAAACAACAAGTATTGTTAGCCAAGGAAAATTATTCGTGATAAAGACAAGATACGTTTTTGACCACAAAAGCCCGTACTTAATAAAATATATTATTCTATTCTGAATACGAGCTTTTGTCGGTAAAGAGGAATCAAATAATTAAAGTGTATTTTTTTGTAACGTATCAATAAGATAGTCCCATGCTGCGAGTTGTTTCATGCCATAAATAGACACGGACACTCAAAAAATCCGTTGGACAAGCAGATTCACATCTCTTACAACCTACACAATCCTCGGTTCTTGGTGCGGAAGCAATTTGCTTAGCTTTACATCCGTCCCACGGTATCATTTCCAACACATCCGTAGGGCAAGCTCGTACACATTGAGTACACCCTATACATGTATCATAAATTTTTACTGAATGTGACATTGAATCTATAACAGCCTGGGTTTGAACATCAAAAATTTTCAATCTGGTATAGAAGTAGTAGTTATATTGTAGACACCAGACGAAGCAGTGGTTTACTAAAATTGGAAGAATCAATATTTTTCTAAATCTGCTTATAAGAAAAAGCCAAGAGACTTTAATTTTCGTTTCAAAAATTAGAATCATATGAGTCGGGTGTGTGAATGAAAATGGTCCAACAAAATAAATTGATATTCAAATCAATATATAAATATCTAAAATTAAATCTAAATAAAATAGATTTAATTAAATTTATATTATTATAAATTAGTTTAGTATTAATTATACTTTACTAATCTAGTAAAATAGTCAAATTGAAATTCAATAGTCAATTTGATATTGAATCAAATCTCATATATATATCCATATTTCATATATATATATATCATATATACATAATAATATAAATATATAATTCATATATTATAATATTATAGTTTCTTAGTTATTATATATACTATATTTTACATGTTATTATACACGTTATATATATAATATTAATCTTATATTTTTTATTTTTATTTAATTTTATTTATATTATATAATTTATATTATTTATATTTTATTTCTATATTAATTAGATGATTCATCTAATTAATATAGAAATAAAATAACGAATTTTTTAGTATATGATCATGATAATTTTAATTAATTATTCAACAAATTCGATTGGTTGATACGCGTTGATTTTCTGTTTCGATGAATCGACGAAACAATAGCAAGTCCAATAGCAGCTTCTGCAGCTGCAACGGCTATAATAAATATTGAGAAAATGTTCCCTTTTAATTGTCGACTATCAAATATATCAGAAAATGTTACGAGATTAATATTAACCGAATTTAGTATAAGCTCAAGACACATAAGTGCTCTAACCATGTTTCGACTTGTGATCAATCCATAAAGACCAATAGCAAATAAATAGACACTCAAAAAAAGTACATGCTCGAACATCATTGACTAACTCCTTATCAATCTCGATTCATTTCAATATCAATAATTCAAGGGATTCAATTAACTAGAAGTTATAATTACAAAACAAAAGAAAGTAAACAAATTTAACTAAAATTATTAAACCTTTTGATTTTATTATATATTTAATTTCATATTTAAAATTTTTATAACTCTAATTTTTTTTTTATTCTAATTATATTTATTATTGGCGAGCCATAGTAATTACACCTATCAAGGAAACTAAAAGAATTATTGAAATTAGTTCAAAGGGAAGATAAAAATCTGTCGATAAATGAATCCCAATTTGTTGAGCGGTACTTATTAGGTCCTGTTCTATAATCTGGTTTGATCTTGTAGTCCAAATAATTCCATACCATGATGTATCTGATATAATAGTAATCAGTGAAAAAAAAATACTTATACAAACCAGTGAAGTGACTCCATCTCCAACGGTACAAAAATATGAATCATTAGAATATTCGGAACCATTCATGAACATTACCGCAAATATAATTAAAACATTTATGGCTCCCACATAAATAAGAAGCTGTGCAGCAGCCACAAAAAAGGAGTTCGATGAAATATAGAATAAAGATATACAAACAAGAACCAACCCCAACGAAAAAGCAGAATAAATAGGATTGGTAAGTAATACAACTCCCATACCCCCTAATAGAAGAACTGACCCCAGAAATGCTACAAGAATATCATGTGTTGGTCCTGGTAAATCCATTATGTATAAAATGTACACAAAAAAAATAAGTCAAATCATGACTTTACTAAATAGTCAAGGAAAAAAAAAGGTTTATCCAATTTATGATACCTTCCTAATTGAATTAAATCTTAATATGGATATAACTATATAGAATATATATAATTAGTTATCTATTATATATATAAATAATAGATATAATTATATATATTGGACTAATTATACTTATTTTTTTATCCAAATTTATCCAAAAGAAAAAACTTTAGAATTGTATATTTTGAAATTCTCGCGATAAATAAAATTTATTATTATAATTAGTTTAAATAAAAGAATAATTCTCAAAAATAAATAAATAGTATCATATTTGTAGTTATTGACAAAAAAAGCTTTGATCCTTTATATCAAAAAAATTTTAGTAATTGGTAATCGTTCTTGAATCAAGGGATTTATCTTTATCGATTTTTATTTGAGTTGAATTCATAACTATTTGAATTGTATAATCTCCAATTACTGATATTGGTAACCGACCCAATGCAATTTGATTATAGTTCAATTCGTGACGATCATAAGTAGAAAGTTCATATTCTTCAGTCATTGATAAACAGTTTGTTGGACAATACTCGACACAGTTACCACAAAATATACAGACCCCAAAATCAATACTATAATTAAGTAATTGTTTCTTTTTCATATCTCTTTCCAATTTCCAATCAACAACAGGTAGATCTATTGGGCATACACGAACACATACTTCGCAAGCAATACACTTATCAAATTCAAAGTGAATTCGACCGCGAAAACGTTCTGACGTAATTGATTTTTCATAAGGATATTGAATAGTTACAGGTAAACGATTTGTGTGAGATAAGGTAATTATGAAACTTTGACCAATGTATCTTGTAGCCCGTATTGTTTGTTGACCATAATTCATGAACCCAGTCACCATTGGAAACATATTGTAGATATCCATGAATAAATTGATATTTCTTTCTCTTGTTTGAAAGGGGTTATGAATCTAGAATATTCTTATCGTATTCTATTATTTAATTTATAGTGAAATAAGTTGAGAAGAAGTTGTCAATAATAGATTACCCAAAGAAATAGGTAAAAGAAATTTCCATCCAAGATTTAATAGCTGGTCCATTCTCATCCTGGGTAAAGTCCATCTTGTTGTGATAGAAATGAATATAAACAAATAAGCTTTAGCTAATGTAACAAGGATACCAATTGTCATTCCAAAGACTCCAGCTATTTTTTTTATTCCGAAAAGTTCAGGAACAGATATATATGGAATAGATAACTTCCACCCACCTAAGTAAAGAATCGTTACAAATAATGAAGAAACTAATAGATTTAGGTACGAAGCAAGATAAAATAAACCAAATCTGATACCTGAATATTCCGTTTGATAACCTGCTACTAATTCTTCTTCCGCTTCTGGTAAATCAAAGGGCAATCTCTCACATTCAGCTAGAGAAGAAATTATGAAAACCATAAATCCTATGGGCTGACGCCACAGATTCCACCCCCCAAAACCATATTTGGACTGTGTTTCAACTATATCAACTGTACTTGAACTATTAGATAATTATAGTCGATAAAAACAACACTGTTCCCATCGCTATTTCAAAACCGTACATGAGACCTCAGCCTCATACGGCTCCTCTATGGCCACAAATAAATGTAAGGACTGGTTCGGTCTTATCACTTCCTTTTGTTTTAGGGTAGAAAAAAAAAGATCTGTCGGAGAGTCCCAAATTAAACCAATGAAATTCCGTTCGCAAAAATAAGAAAAAAAGGCTTCGGAATTCATCTCATCCCTTATAATCAAAGTATATTTTTCTTTGTTTTGTTCGGTAATAATTTAAACTATTTAATCAAATATTCGTTATATGAATAGAATAATAAAATTAATAAAATAATTAGAGGAATTTTTCATAAATTAAATAACATAAATTAAATAATAATAAGAATTTCATCTATTTGGATGTATATGCATAGGAAAAAGAAAAAATAAAGATTTTTTTTATTCATTCGAATATTATATTTCATTTCTTTTATTCCTATTCTTCTATCTCAGAGGCGGGTACTTTGAAAAAATAAATAAAGGATTAATTCGTTCTGAATAGTTATTTTTTTTAATCAGTGAATAGGAATATTACTCTAGATCGGAATCATAGGAAAGTACCGCTTGATCATTTCTACCAATTTAAAGCTTCTATTATGATTCATTTTATGCAGAAATATCTTTTTTTTTTTTTGATACCTTACCTTATATTATCTCCATTACTAATCTTTTGTGTACTTTTGTGTTCCTAATTGTCCACTGATTTTTGATTGATCTACGGCATGTTAATAAATACAAGACAGTAATGAAAACTCCATACAGTCGATCTTTTATACCCGCTTCAAGATATGATGACAAATCTCAATCTTGGGATAACCATTTTACACGGCTTATGTTTACTTCAATTTTATTCTTGTACATATGAAGTGAGATTTTATCTTCTTACTGCAAATTTCTAAGTTGTTTTGTTTCACTCATATAACTATTTGGTTTAACTCATTGACCTGAATCATGAATAAAAAAAATATCCATTCAATTCATTCAACTTTTTTCCTAGAAGTAAAGGAAAGAAGTATAAATTTTATATTCAACGAATCACACGTAGAGATATTGATAATACACATAGAGTTAATGGTATTTCATAACTAATGGATTGAGCAGCAGCTCGCAGACCACCTGAAAAAGAATATTTATTATTCGATCCATACCCCGACATAAGAAGCCCAATAGGAGCAATACTTGAAATGGCGATCCATAAAAAAACACCTATACTGAGATCGGCTAAAACAAGGCGATACCCAAAAGGGATTACTAAATAACTTACTAGAATCGATATGACTACTATAGATGGTCCAATACTAAACAAACGAAGATCTCCTCTAGACGGGAGAAGATCTTCTTTTAAAAGTAGTTTAGTTCCATCTGCCAAAGCTTGAAGAATTCCCAAGGGGCCAGCATATTGAGGCCCAATACGTTGTTGTAGCGCTGCAGATATTTCTCTTTCCAACCACACAATTACTAGTACCCCTATTGTAATTCCCAATATAAGGATTAAAATGGGTACAAAAGTCCATATGAGCCCATGGACCTCTTTTAAGGATTCCGATGTAGAAAAAGAATTGATAGTTTGTACTTCTGTCGTATCAATTATCATTTCAACGATCAACTTCTCCCATAATGATATCTATACTACCTAGTATCGTCATGATATCAGCCAATTTCATTCTTTTAACTAGTTGAGGAAGAATTTGCAAATTTATGAAGCCGGGTGGACGAATTTTCCATCTCCAAGGGAAAATACTATTGTCTCCTATCAAATAAATTCCTAATTCCCCCTTTGGGGCTTCTACTCTTACGTAAAGTTCTTGTTTCGACAATTCAAAATTGGGTGAAGGTTTTTTACTAATAAATCTATATTCAAAATCATTCCATTCGGAATTTTTTGCTCTACCAAAGCGCCGGACTTCTAAATTTTCATAGGGTCCGCCAGGAATTCCTTCTAGGGCCTGTTGAATTATTTTTATGGATTCCCTCATTTCACCCATTCGTACTAAATAACGAGCTAATGAATCTCCTTCTTTTTGCCATTGGACTTCCCAATCGAATTCATTGTAACACTCATAATTATCAATTCTACGAAGATCCCATTGTATTCCAGAAGCTCGTAACATTGGTCCCGATAAACCCCAGTTTATCGCCTCCTCCCCACCAATAATGCCCACTCCTTCGACTCGTTCCAAAAAAATAGGATTTTGCGTAATAAGTTTTTGATATTCAAGAATCCCTGTTAAAAAATAATCACAAAAATCTAAACATTTATCTATCCAGCCATAAGGTAGATCGGCTGCTACGCCTCCGATGCGGAAATAATTATGCATCATTCGCATACCTGTGGCAGCTTCGAATAAATCATATATCAATTCCCTCTCTCTAAAAATATAAAAAAAGGGAGTCTGTGCACCGATATCCGCCATAAAAGGTCCAAGCCATAACAAATGAGAAGCTATACGACTCAGCTCCAGCATAATTACTCTGATATAGCTAGCCCTTTTAGGTACTTGAACATTTTCCAGTTGTTCTGGTGCATTTACCGTTATTGCCTCTGTGAACATAGTAGCTAAATAATCCCAACGTGTTACATAAGGCAAATATTGTATGATTGTTCGGTTTTCCGCTATTTTTTCCATACCCCTGTGTAAATAACCCAATATAGGTTCACAGTCAATAACATCTTCACCATCGAGAGTAACAATTAGTCGAAGAACACCATGCATTGATGGGTGGTGAGGACCCATATTAACGATCATGAAATCTTTTTTTTTAGTCGGTACAGTCATACCTTTTCTTCCTTAATTCATTATTTCACGAATTCCTCAAAAAGTAGATTCGTCCAAATGTAAAATCTTAAAATCTAATAATTACTAATTCAAAAATCCAAACAATGAAATTAACAATTTTTTGGTTCTCGAATATCCAATTCATCAATTAATTTCTTATAACGCACTCCATTTTTCTTTGACAAATAGGCCAGCATACGTCGACGTTTTCCCAGAATTTTTTGTAGACCTCTTTTTGATAAAAAATCTTTTTTGTGCAATTCCAAATGTGAAGTAAGTCTTCGTATCTTATTTGTGAAACTTAATACTTGAAATTCAACAGAACCTCTGTTTTCTTCTTTTTCTTCTTGTGAAATAAGTGAAATGAATGAATTTTTTATCATAAAAAACTTTTTTTTCTTTCTTTTCCACGGATTTTTCCGATTAGGAAAAAGAGAATAATATATATATTATTTTTATTATTATTATTATAATAATTCATTATTATAATAATGAATTATGTTAAATGTTATTTCCATTTTTTTTAATCTAGTACACACAAAAATAAAAATTTATTCATTTCCAAATAGTTTTTTTATTTGATTCTATCCAAATCCAATTGAAAATTGGATTTGGATAGAAAAGGATAATACATTTACACATTTACCAAAGAGAATCTTTTTTTGCACCTAAAAAGATTCTGTGAATTTCTTTCTAGATTGAATTGATACACAAGTAAATACATATTATGTTATGTTTATGTACCAAAGTAGCAAAGTATAACATATATCCTTCACTTTTCATCTACGGAAAATGGCATGTAAATATTAACATGTGACATAAAGTATATCAAATATACTATTAGATAATTAGATAATTCTAAATCGTGTATACATGTGTATCCTTGACATACTGAAATTACTACCATTATTGGTATCAAACCAATAGCGATTCATACAAGCTAAATCTTCTAATCGGTAATTGGGCCAAAGAAATAACTTATATTTTATATTTGAATCTGTATTAAGATTAAGGTCTTCATTCAAAAATTGTGTGGAGTTTCTTATATTATTTTCATTATAAAATATTTGATTTCTATTCACAACATCCCAATTAGGAGAGTTGAAACAAATTAGAATTCTCAACTCTCTACGACGTCTAGGAGATAGAATATTTTCAGGAACAAGGAGATCATAATAATTTGGATTCCCATTCACAAGCATATTTCCGTGTTGTTCAGTAGATTTATTAAAATTCTTCTTATTGACATATTTTCTTTTTTTGACATATTTTCTTTTTTTGTATTTTATATTATTACTCTTTTCGCTATCGATCAATAAAATACTCATGGTTTGATACATAATTAATTTTCCATCCGTTATAAAAGCTAGACGAGTTGATTCGATAATCAATATTCCTTTTTTTAAAAAGTCTGTAATAAATATATTGTCCTTATTAAGGATTACATCTATATCCATCTCGTTTCTTCGAATTAAGGCTAGAACTATAGAATTTGTATCCATCAATCTAAGTAAGAAACAATATGTCTTGATATTTTTTGTCATTTTTTGATTAACCAAGTTGTTCCATCTTAATTGAAAAATTAAATTTTTATTTAGTAATAAATCTAGTTCTGATTCCTTGCTTTTCTTGTATTGTTTTTTCTTTTGTTTGCTTGGATCTAACACAAGATTTATATTTTCTTCGTTTTTTTCTTGGTTTTTTAATTCTATTAAAATACAATCTTTGACATATTTTTTTTTACTAATTTTTTTATTTTCATATACAAAATTCTGATTGGAAAGAAGTAATTTGATTGGGATGATCCACGGTTTAATCTTATATGCCTTATATGTATCAAAAGGAAATCTTAATTCCGGGAAGAACCAAAGTTTCAGATTTGATTTTTTTTTTTTACAAAAAACGCTTTCCCTTTTTCGATTCATTCCCATCCAATCAAAAAAGTTTTTTTTGTATAGATTTGTTTCTTTTTCTTGATGTTTTGAAAGAAAAAAAAGATCTTTTTTTTTCAATTTTTTTATTTTTATTTTTATATTAATATTTCTTTTTTTAGTCTTAGTATTTTTTTCAAGTTTGGCACCGATATGTACATTTGTAAAGTCGATAATATCGATATCATTTACATCAATAGTGTTTTTCGGGTAAAAATATAGAATTCTACAATCAAAATATTTCCTATTCAGATTTTTATGCTTATTAAAAACATAATTTTTTTCTATGGAATTATCAATTTCATAAAACAATTCGGGTTTCTGTATGTTGAAATTATATGGAATTTTTTGGTTCCTTTTTAGTTGTAATTTTGGTTTATAAATAGAAGAATCTTTACTATTCCCATAATATATATATTTATGTGATAAAAGATCATATACATATTGCTTTTTTAATTTTTCTTTTTGATTCGGCCGTAAATACACTGTATAGAAATTTTCTTTTTTGTAATGAATTGATCGGTCTTTTTCTTTTTTATATGAAGAAAATTTCATTGATTCTTTATTGTGAATCGTACAATTTTGATTGATTTTTTTTCGCCATTTTTTCGCTACTAATACTAATTGAGACCATTTGCTCTGAGATAAATTGTATGCATAATTACCCTTTAACCAGTTTTTCCATTCATTCATTCCAGGCTTCTTTATTTTCTTATACTTATACCTTGATTTGGAGTTAAATATTCCTCGGGTTATAGAATAATACTTTATCTTGTCCTTAATAAAAGGATGGGTACCGCGATATTGAAGTACAGATCTAAAGTGATGGTTGTTAAGTAATTGGGTTTGTGATATTTTGTAAAATACATATGCTTGGGACAAGGAAGATAAATCGTAATAAGTATTTGAATTATTACTAGGATTAGAAAAGTCCTTTTCTTTTTCTATAGTCGAAATAAAGTTTATTGTATTTTGATCTGTTTCATCAATTCCTTCTTGATTTCTTTCATCGTTGTAAATGGATTCATTGATAATTTTTTTTGTTGAAAGTCGTGCATTGACCACCTTCGAAATGCTAACCATACATAGCAGGATATCCATGTATATTTTTTCAATGAAAGATTTCATAAAGTAATGTGATTTGCATATTATTAATCGAGTATTTATTCTTTTGAATATCCGCCAAATATCTTTCTTTAATTCTGGTCTTTTATCATCATAGGCTGGAACTTTTTTTTTCTTTTCTTTTGCGATTTCTTCTATTTGATTCCTGATTATGATTGTCTTATCAGCAAGATATTTCATTTCATTTTCTATGAATAAAAAATTTGTCCAATTCATAGATTGAATTTGCATGGTCGATTCAGGAATAATCTTATTATTATCTTTTGAATCTTTTGCATTTTCATTTGGTTCATATACTTTCACCTTCTTGAATTCAAATAAATAAATTGGGTTTACTTTTTCAAGTTTATTCATTATTCGTTTTAGAACTGGAAAAATTTGGATAACCCATAATTTTGAAACTTTTACTTTTAGAAGTAGAAAATAATTCTTTTTTACTTTTCGAATATTTTTTTTTAGTTCTTTATATATGGGTTCAAAAAAAGAAGGTAGAGTTCGGGTAGGACCAAAAGGAAGTTCTGTTTCCGTTCCCCAAACTGTTAAAAAACAAGAATTTTCTTGTTTTACTTTTTTTTTCATTGGATCTCCATGATGAGATCGTAGTTTAGATCTTCGCCAAGGTTTTAAATGGAAAGGAAATAGAATTTTTACCTGAAGACCATCTATTAACCAATCTTGAGGAAATTCTCTTTCTGATAGTGGAACACCATTATACGTACATATAAGATGCATTTCACTCTTCCAGTCCTTAAAATCCTTATACCACTCGGGGTGTTGGAATAATAATATACGTCCAACATTTTTAGCTATTATCAATGAAGGCAATATAATGTTTTTTCTAAGAAAAGAGTGGATCAGGAGTATAAAACATCTTATTGGTTGAGCAAATGTAATGCTATCCCAAACTTCTGCTATTGCCATTCGTTGATTTTCGTCTTCTCTCTCCTTCTCGTTTTCATCATCGAGATCCTTCAGAGTTTCCTTCATCTTTTCTTTCTCAAAATCGTCAATTTTTAATTCCGTTTTTGGTTTTTTCTTCGCAAAATTCCTAAAAATAGACTTAATATTTTGATCGATCTTGTTTAAAAGAGAAAAAAAAAATATGTTTTCTACTCGATCAGAAAAAAGCGGAGAATTTACATATGCTTGGAATATGTTCCAAATAACTGTTTTACGTCTTTGAGCGCGTAAGGATCCTTTGATTAGACCTCGACAAAAATCAGATTGTTGTGAGTAATGTATCAAAGCCAACTCGTTTTTTTCATTATTGTTAGTCTCGGGATTCGCGTCGTAGTCAGTATAAATCACCACTCGTCTGGCTTTTCTTGTACGAATTTCTTGATCTTCTTTC